CGCGAGGAGCCGGATGAGAAGAAACTCTCATGTCCGGTTTTGGAGTAGAGGTGGAATTGAGAAAGAACCATCAACTATAACCCCAAAAGAACCAGATTTCGTAAACAACATAGAGGAAGAATGAAGGGGATATCTTATCGAGGCAATCGTATTTGTTTCGGTAAATATGCTCTGCAGGCACTTGAACCGGCGTGGATCACATCTAGACAAATAGAAGCAGGGCGACGAGCAATGACGCGAAATGTGCGACGTGGTGGAAAAATATGGGTACGCATATTTCCAGACAAACCTGTTACGTTAAGACCCGCCGAAACACGTATGGGTTCGGGTAAAGGATCCCCCGAATATTGGGTAGCTGTCGTCAAACCGGGTAGAATACTTTACGAAATGGGCGGAGTAGCAGAAAATATAGCCAGAAAGGCTATTTCTATAGCAGCCTCCAAAATGCCTATACGAACTCAATTCATTATTTCCGGATAGGAACGTAGAATCAAAGAAAAAAGTCTTAGGGATAAAAAACAATTGCAGGTGTCTTTTTTTTTTTGTACAAACAATATTTCTTTTTTTTTTTTACTTCATTCTTTGCTTTGCATTGAAAGAACAGATTAAAAATGATATGATTCAACCTCAAACCTATTTGAATGTAGCAGATAACAGCGGGGCTCGAGAATTAATGTGTATTCGAATCATCGGAGCTAGTAATCGTCGATATGCTCATATCGGTGACATTATTGTTGCTGTGATCAAGGAAGCATTACCAAACACCCCTCTAGAAAGATCAGAAGTGATCAGAGCTGTAATTGTACGTACTTGTAAAGAACTTAAACGTGACAACGGTATGATAATACGATATGATGACAATGCTGCTGTTGTCATTGATCAAGAAGGAAACCCAAAGGGAACTCGCGTTTTTGGTGCGATTGCCCGAGAATTGAGACAGTTAAGTTTCACTAAAATAGTTTCATTAGCACCTGAGGTATTATAAGATCATACGTACGTAATATTATACATAGTATTTGAATGAAATAGATTAATTAGTGCATTAGATTGTATCTTACGCATATACCTTTCTATAAAATAAGAAATTATTTTGAAATCTATAATATATATATTAAATAATTTGAACTAATCCATAATTTATATTAACTCATTTTTTTTGATTATATATATTAATTTTGAAATAAAAGCATGTTGATTATATCAAAAATAGGAGGCAACAATCATTTTAGTTTATCATGGGTAGGGACACTATTGCTGACATAATAACCTCTATACGAAATGCGGACATGAATAGAAAAGGGACGGTTCGAATAGCATCTACTAACATGACCGAAAAGATTGTTAAAATCCTTTTACGAGAGGGTTTTATCGAAAACGTGCGAAAACATCAGGAAAACGACAAATCTTTTTTGGTTTTAACCCTACGACATAGAAGGAATAGGAAAGGACCGTCTAGAACTATTTTAAATTTAAAACGGATTAGTAGACCTGGCCTACGAATCTATTCTAACTATCAAAAAATTCCTAGAATTTTAGGTGGGATGGGGATTGTAATTCTTTCTACTTCTCGAGGTATAATGACAGACCGAGAGGCTCGACTAAAAGGAATCGGCGGAGAAATTTTGTGTTATATATGGTAATCCTTATGATATGCGAATTGGATTTGAAATTTCCTATTTGTAAAAGAAAAGGGGGTGGAGGAGTGGATATCACTTCCCTACATTAGTTAATACTTCTAAGGTTTTTACTTAGACTGCTAGAAAAAATGGATTCATGAAGGTTTCTTTTCGGAATCATTCCCTGATGTTATGTTCAGATTTCGATAATGAAGATCTAATTCTAGGTTCTGTTTCAGGAAGGATCCAATGGAATCTTAGTTTGATACGTATACGACGAGGGAGTAGAGTCCAAATTGAAGTAAGGCGTTATGCTTCAACCAAAAAATGTATAGAATTTTTAGACTCCGCAACAAGGGTTTGAAGGGTTGGATGCTTTTTTCAACTTCAGTATTCCCCTCATGGAGCTAGAATTTGAGGTTCAAAATTTCAAGAAACTTATTTCCTTCCAATAAGCCTATTTGGAATTAAGTTAAGGAACGACAATTATGAAAATACGTGCCTCCGTTCGTAAAATTTGTGAAAAATGTCGACTGATCCGTAGGAGAGGACGAATTATAGTAATTTGTTCCAATCCGAGACATAAACAAAGACAAGGCTAATCTGTTTAAAAAGGACTTTCTAACGTAAAGGATATGATCCAATGAAAAAAAGGATTTCCTTTGATTTGATAGGAAATGGATATATCCATATATTTCTTATTTCGATTATAAAGTATGGCAAAATCTATACCAAGAGCTGGTTCACGTAGGAATGTGCGTAGTGGTTCACGTAAGAGTACGCGTAAAATACCAAAGGGAGTTATTCATGTTCAAGCTAGTTTCAACAATACTATTGTAACTGTTACAGATGTACGAGGGCGGGTAATTTCTTGGTCCTCCGCT